AGATTAATTTATTATTTAACAATAATATTCTTATAATATTTAATAAACTATAAATTATTTAATATATTAAGTCTTTAATTTAATTTAAATAATTAATTTAAATATAAATTAATATATAAATTCACCTTTAATATAAAAAGGTGAATTTAATAAACTATAAATTATTTAATATATTAAGTCTTTAATTTAATTTAAATAATTAATTTAAATATAAATTAATATATAAATTCACCTTTAATATAAAAAGGTGAATTTAATAAACTATAAATTATTTAATATATTAAGTCTTTAATTTAATTTAAATAATTAATTTATTTCTCTTTCTTTAAAGGTTAAAAAAGAAAGAGAAAAGAGAATTTAATAACAGTTTACATGATTTCCGTTAATGTTTAAACTGATAAACTGCAAAGTTATAAAATATAGTTCTTATATTTCAATTTCCTTTCTTTTTTTTTAACGAAAGGAATTTGATTATTTGGTAAGTTAATCTGTATTAATATTTAATTTAAATCAAGAGTTGATTTTTTACTTTAAATATATTGATTATCCGTTAAATGTTAATACATCCTAGTAGTAAATCTGTATTTATGTTAAATTATGACTGAGAGTTTGATTCTTGCTTTATTAATTAAATGATTATACAATTTATATGTTTTTATTTTATAAAATAATTTGTTGCAGTAACTAATATTATTAGTTAATTTAATGATTTATTTAGTGATTTATTTAAAGTAGATTAATTTTGTGCCAGCATTCGCGGTTATACAATTTATTTTATTTAATTTTTTAATTAATTGATTTTATTATTTAATGAACTATAATTTATATTTTTAGGTGGAATTTAAATTAATTAAAATTTTTCTTTTATGATGATTTGTAGTTTAAATTTTAAACTAGGATTAGATACCCTATTATTTTAAATGTAAATTTTCTTTTTGAATATTAATAGTTATGTTCTATAAAACTTAAAGGATTTGACGGTAATTTAATTCTTTTTAGAGGAATCTGTTTTTTAATCGATAAACCACGATATATTTTACCTTTATTTGATTTGTATATCTCTATAATTTTCAAGAATATTTTATTAAGGATATTTTCTTTTTTTTTTAGTTTATATTAGGTCAAGATGCAGTTTTATAAAGGTAAAAATGGATTACTTTAATATAATATATTTTGAATTTATATTCTTATTAGTTTTAATAAAATAGGATTTAATAGTAATTTTAATTTATTTATTAATGTGAATTAAGCTCTAAATTATGTACATATCGCCCGTCGCTCCTATTATGTTAGGATAAGTCGTAACAAAGTAGATGTACCGGAAGGTGTAACTAGAAAGTTCAGTGTATAGCTTATATTAAAGCATATTTTTTACATAAATATGAAAAATGATTATTTTACTTCTGATTATTAATGATATTTTTTAATATTAATTTGATTTGATTATTTTATTTTTTTTTAGTAAATTAATGAATTGAATAATGATTTTTAACTGTTAAGGTTAGTTATAATATTTTATAAAAATTATTAGTACCTTTTGTATCAGGGTTTTTTTATTAATAAATTTATTTTTGTTTCCCGAAATTGAAGTATTTATTTTTTTATAAATTTATTTGTTTTATAACATTTTAAAATTTAAAAATTGTAATTATAAGTTATTCGTTTTCTATTATATCTGGTTATTCAGGATAAAATTTAATTTTATATAATTTTTATTATATTATTATTTATTGGGGATAAGCTCAATTTATTTGGTGTAATTTTTTTATGTTAATTGTTTTTAATTTTAGTATCTTTTATTAAGTTCGTAATAGATTTTAATTGTTATTTATGATTTTTTTTAATTCAACTTTTTACTGATTTAAATTAAGTAATTTATATTTAATTTTAATAATGATTAAATTAGTATAATGTTAATTTTAATATTAATGAATTCAACAATATTTAATTTTCAACTGTTTATCAAAAACATTTCTTTTAGTTTAAATTAAAAGTTTATTCTGCCCTATGATTGACTGTTAAATGGCTGCAGTATTTTGACTGTGCAAAGGTAGCATAATAAGTAGTTTTTTAATTGGATACTAGTATGAATGGATTAATGAGAAATTATTTTTATTATTTTTATTTTTGTAATTTTATTTTTTAGTTAAAAAGCTTAATTGATTTTTTGGGACAATAAGACCCTATAGAACTTTATTTATTATTATAATTTGTAATTTTAGGATAAAATAGTTTTATTGTAATGTTATATTTAATTGGGGTGATTTATAAATTTTTAAACTTTATTTAAACTTTCAATAATTATTGAAAATATTGATCCAATAATTTGATTCAAAGAAAAAGTTACCTTAGGGATAACAGCGTTATTTTAATGGAAAGTTCTTATTTATATTAAAGTTTGCGACCTCGATGTTGAATTAAGATTAAATTAAGGGGTAGTTTCTTTAAATTTAAGTCTGTTCGACTTTTAAATTCTTACATGATTTGAGTTCAAACCGGTGTGAGCCAGGTTGGTTTTTATCTTAAAATATATTTATTATATTAGTACGAAAGGACCATTTAATACTATTAATTATAGTCAACTTAAATTGAATTGGCAGAAAATAAGTGCGTTAAATTTAGAATTTAATAATACAATAAATATTGTATTCAATAATATATTTATTTACTAGTTTAATTTTATTAGTTTTTTTAATAATTTCTGTTGGGTTTTTTACCTTATTAGAGCGTAAAATTTTAGGTTATACACAAATTCGAAAAGGACCAAATAAAGTAGGTTATTACGGTTTATTACAACCTTTTAGAGATGGTTTGAAATTATTTATTAAAGAACAAGTTTTTCCAATAAATTCTAATGTATTTGCTTATTATTTGTGTCCTTTTTTTAGGCTAATTCAAAGGTTATTTGTTTGAGCTTTATTCCCTTATTATTATAATTGTATTGAGTTTAAGTTTGGAATTTTATTTTTTTTATGTTGTTCTAGAATCAGAATTTATAGTTTAATTATTTGTGGTTGATCTTCAAATAGAATGTATGCTAGGTTAGGTTGTGTTCGTAGGCTTTCTCAAGCTATTTCTTATGAGGTTTCTTTATCTATAATTTTGGTGTGCTATTTTTTGCTGATTGATAGATATAATTTTGTTGATTTTTATTTTTTACAAATTAATTGTTGGTTTATATTTATTATAATTCCCTTATTTTTTTGCTGATTAGCTTGCTGTTTAGCTGAATCAAATCGAACCCCTTTTGATTTCTCTGAAGGGGAGAGAGAATTGGTTTCAGGATTTAATGTTGAATATGGTAGAGGAGGGTTTTCTTTACTTTTTATTTCTGAATATTCAAGGATTATTTTTATTTGTTTTTTAACTAGGATAATGTATTTGGGTGGTGATTTTTTAAGATTTTTTTTCTTTATTAAAATTATTTTTTTATGTTTTTTATTTGTTTGAATTCGAACAACATACCCTCGCTATCGATATGATAAATTAATATATTTAGCTTGAAAGTGCTATTTACCTTTGTCTTTAAATTGTATTTATTATTTTATTTTTATAAAGATTTGTGTTTTTTATCATTTTTTTTTGTTAAGTTAATAAAAAACTCTTTAATGTACTTTCAAAATACATGCTTTAAAATATAAGCTAAATAACTATTTAATTAATTTTTCTCATAATATTGTTAAAATTGGGTCTATAATAAAGTACGAGAAGTACATAAAAGTAAGATATAACCCAGTTTGAGAATAAGGTATTTCTACAGGGCGAGCTCCAATTCATGTTAATAAAATAATTGTTGAGCAAAATAACCAAAAATTAATTTGGTTTGGAATATATAATGATAGTCCTTTAAACTTTGAATTTATTGAGAATGGTAATACTAATAGAATAATGATTGAAAAAAATAAAGCCATAACTCCTCCTAATTTATTAGGGATCGATCGTAAAATAGCGTATGCAAATAGAAAATACCATTCAGGTTGAATGTGAACTGGTGTAACTAACGGATTAGCAGGGATAAAATTATCTGGATCTGATAAAAGATATGGTTCAGTTAAATTTAAAATTAATAATAATATTATAATTATTAAGGTTCTCATTAAGTCTTTAATTGAAAAATAAGGGTGAAATGGAATTTTATCTAAATTTGAGTTTATACCAGTTGGGTTATTTGATCCTGTTCTATGAAGAAAGAAAATGTGAATAATTGTTAACATTGAAATGATGAATGGTATTAAAAAATGTAATGAAAAGAACCGTGATAAAGTTGCGTTATCTACTGCGAAACCACCCCAAATCCAGTTAACTAATATTGATCCTACATATGGGATTGCTGATAGCAAGTTTGTAATTACTGTAGCCCCTCAAAATGATATTTGACCTCAAGGTAATACATATCCTAAGAATGCTGTAGCTATTGTAATCAATAAAATAATTACTCCTACGAATCATGTTTTAATGTATTTATAAGAGCCATAATAGATACCTCGACCAGTATGAATATATAATCTAATAAAAAATAATGAAGCTCCATTTGAGTGGATAGTTCGCATTAATCAACCATAGTTGACGTCTCGTGTAATATGAGAAATTCTGTTAAATGCTATTTCAATATTAGCTGAATAATGTATTGATAATAAGATTCCAGAAATTAATTGTATAGTCAAGCAAACACCTAAAATTACACCAAAATTTCATCAAATTGATAAATTAATTGGTGCAGGTAGATCTACAATTGAATAATTTAAAATTTTTAATAAGATATTTGTCTTTCGTATAGGTTTATTCATAATTTTTTCTTCGGAGGGGGCCTTTATAGTGTTTAATAATTTTAGTAATTACAATTATTGTGTAAAGTAGATAAATTACTAAAATTATTCTTAAGATTATTGATTTATAATTATATAATTTAATTATTGATAATTTTTCAATTGATTTTGTTTCATTAATTTCGATTATTTCATTAATTTGATTATTTAATAACATTTCGTCTGTTAATATTAATATAATAATTACAATTGTAAATATAAAAATGTTTATTTTAAATTTTTCGTTAGATGCAATTCTTCTTATATATATAAATAAAATTAATAGTCCACCAATTATTATTAAATAAGTAATTATTGATATTCATGAAGATGAAATTATCTTGTTTATTAATAATGTTGTAATAATGGTTTGAATTATTAGTATGATTCCTATGGAGACGGGGTTTTTTAAGAATGTAATTATGGATGAAATAATGATTATAATTTTAATTAAAATAAATTTGATTTCAACAATTAGTTTATTTAAAATTTAGGTTTTGGGGACTTAGGATATATTATATATTGTTGATGTTTTAAAGGTAAATTTTACCTAAGGTTGATTTACAAAATCAATATTTTAATTAAATTAAAAAAACTAATGAATTTGGTTTTTTATCTTTTTATTATAGGTTTGATTTCTTTAACATTTATTCGTAAACATGTTTTATTATGTTTAATAAGATTAGAGTTTATTGTTCTTTCCTTACTTTTAATAATTTTTTTATTTTGTACTTCTTATTTTTTTTCATTTTACATTTTTGTTTTTTTTATAACTTTTTATGTTTGTGAAGGAGTATTAGGTTTAAGAGTTTTAATTTCTATAATTCGGTGTTACGGTAATGATTATATAAATTCGATGTTCTTATGATAGTAATTTTATTATATATGGTTTTTGTAATCCCTATAATTTTTATTAATAGGTTTTGATTTGTTTTTCAGTTTAGGATATTATTATTAATAATAATATTTATTAATATCAATATAAATTTTTTTTATAGATCAATTTATTATTTATTTGGTTTGGATTTTTTATCCTATGGACTTGTTATTTTAAGTTTTCTTATTATTTGTTTAATAGTCATTTCTAGGAATTATATTTATGAAAGTAAATATAATTATTATTTTATTTTTTTAAATTTGGTTCTAGGTTTAATTCTTGTTTTAATTTTTTGTTCATTAAATTTGTTAGTAATATATTTATTTTTTGAGGCTAGACTTATTCCTATTTTAGTTTTAATTTTTGGTTGAGGATATCAACCTGAACGATTAATTTCTGGGTTATACTTGTTATTTTATACTTTGTTTGCTTCTTTACCTTTATTATTAATTTTGATTTTTTTTTATATTAATTATAATACTTTAACATTTAATATGTTATTTTCTAATTCTTTGAGATTTATTTTACATTTTTGTATAGTTTGTGCCTTTTTAGTAAAATTACCTATATTTATAGTTCATTTTTGACTGCCAAAAGCTCATGTACAAGCCCCTGTTTCGGGTTCAATAATTCTTGCTGGAGTTCTTTTAAAAATTGGAGGCTACGGTATTATTCGATTGATATTTATAAACGAATTATCTTTTTATTATTATGGTTACATTTGATATTCTTTCAGAATTTATGGCTCAATTTTAGTTAGCTTTATCTGTTTTATTCAAGGGGATGTAAAATGTTTAATTGCTTACTCTTCTATTGCTCATATAGGCCTATGCATAATAGGTTTTATTTCAATGTGCAAATTAGGTTTAATAGGATCTTATTTAATAATAATTGGTCATGGTTTATGTTCATCTGCACTATTTTGTTTATCAAATATTAGTTATGAGCGTTTCTTAAGGCGAAGATTTTTTATTAACAAAGGTTTACTTTGTTTTATACCGAGTATATCTTTAATATGGTTTTTATTATGTTGTTTTAATATAAGATCTCCTCCAAGAGTCAATTTTATTAGGGAGATTATAATTATAATAAGTATAATTATATATTGAAAGTATTCTTTTGTTTTTCTAATTTTTTTATCTTTTATAAGTGCTTGTTTCAGATTTTTTTTGTTTAGTTATACTCAACATGGTTCTTTTCATAGATTTTATTGTTATTCTTTAGGTAATATTAAAGAATACTTAATAATTGTTATTCATATTATTCCTCTATTTTTAATCTTATTAGTAATGGATTGTTTTTTTTTCTAATTTAAATAGTTTATACAAAATATAGAATTGTGATTTCTAAGAAGCTTTTTAAAGCTTTAAGTTTTGGTAAAATTTAATTTTTATTATATTTGGTTTTTAACTATGTTTTTTTCGTCACTAACAATTTTTATTGTTAGAATATTTTTTAATCTTAATAATTTTGTTTTAATTTTAGAGTATAAATTATTTAATTTAAATTCAGCTAACATTTATTATGTAATTGTTTTAGATTGAATTTCTCTTGTATTCATGTCATTAGTAATATTTATTTCTTCTATTGTTGTTATTTATAGGTTTGAATATATAGGATTATACTCTTATTCTTCAATTCGATTTTTATTTTTAGTATTACTGTTTGTTTTTAGAATACTATTAATAATTTTAAGCCCAAATTTACTTAGCATTATTTTAGGTTGAGATGGTTTAGGTTTAGTTTCTTTTTGTTTAGTAATTTATTATCAATCTACCAAAAGATACTTAGCTGGTATAATTACTTGTTTAACTAATCGATTAGGAGATATTGGTTTATTAATTTGTATCTGTTGGATTTTATCCTACGGTAGATGACATTTCAGTTTTTATAATTTTTATTATAACGATTTTTTAATTTATGTTTTAGTATTTTCATGTTTTACAAAAAGTGCACAAATTCCATTTTCTTGTTGACTTCCAGCGGCAATAGCTGCTCCTACTCCAGTTTCATCATTAGTTCATTCTTCAACATTAGTAACTGCAGGTGTTTATTTATTAATTCGATTTTTTAATCAATTATTTTTTAATAATTACTATTTTTTTTTTATTAGTATAATAACCATACTCTTAGCTTCTTTATGTGCTAATTATGAATTTGATTTAAAAAAAATTATTGCTTTATCGACATTAAGACAGTTAGGATTAATAATGAGGTCATTATTTTTGAATTTTATTGATCTTTCTTTTTTCCATTTAATAAGACATGCAATATTTAAATCATTGCTGTTTTTATGTTCAGGAATTCTTATTTATTATATAAATGATAATCAAGATATTCGTTTTATGGGTGTAGTATGTAAAATAGTACCGTTTACTTCATGTTGTTTTAACATTTCAAGAATATCTTTATGTGGTGTTCCATTTCTTTCAGGATTTTATTCTAAAGATATTATTATTGAGTCTTATTCATTTAATGATTTTAATCTTATGGTTTACTTAATATTTTATATTTCATTAGGATTAACATCCTGTTATAGAATTCGTCTTTTCTATTATTCTATAATTATAAATAACAAATTAATTATAACATCTATGTTAGATAGTTTTAATCTTATAAAATTAAGAATTTTTTTATTAACATTTTTTTCAATTTTATTTGGATGTATAATAATGTGGTTAATTAATTTAGATATAATTTATGTTATTTTACCATTAAAAATTAAATTAATAACTATAATTATGGTTAGGTTTGGGTTTTGAGTTGGTTATGAGGTTTTAAGTTTTAAGCAGTATTTTTTAAACCTTAAATTTTATTTATTTAATGGAAATATATGATTTATAATAAGAAATCTAATTTATTTTTACAATAAATTTTACTTTTTTTCAAATAAAGGTTTATTTGTTCTTGAATGAGGTGAACATTATGGAGCTACAGGTTTAAGATTTTATTTAGTTAAATTAAGAAATACACTTCAATTGTATTCTATAAATAGAATAAAGATTTTTTTAATATCTTTTTTAATTTGATTTCTAATTTTGGTTTATTTTTATAGCTTATATTAGAGTATAATATTGAAAATATTATGGAGATGAATTCTAAGAATAATTCATAAGCATTATTGCTTTTTTTTTAATGAAAATAAAATGTTTTTTAAACTAAATGAATAAAAGATAAACGGAATTTAACCGCTTTAGAATTTAGTTAGAAGCTATTTCTATTTCTTAATCTTTTTTAATTGGAATCATAAATCAATTAACTTATTAACATTAAGTTGCCTCTGGTTTTGGCTTCAATTAAAACATGAGGATAAATTCCCTATTTTTAAGTCGAAATTAAATGTATTTTTACTTCTTTGTTAGTTAAGATTAATCACTTAGATACCTTAAGATTGCAATTCAAATGTTATATTTAACTATAATCCTATTTAGTTCAATTTAATATACCATTTAATCATTCATGATATAATCCTATAATTAATACTAAAACAAATAAACAGGAAGTTAAAACTCAATTAATTAGAATAGTTGATTTAATTGTTATAATTATAGGTATAATAATGATAATTTCAATATCAAAAATCAGGAAAATTACAGCTGTTAAAAAGAAATGAATAGAAAAAGGTAAACGTTTATTAGAAACTGGATTAAACCCACATTCAAAAGGACTTGATTTTTGTATATCAATTATTGTTTTTTTTCTAATAAAATTAATTAACATTATTAGAAAAACAGTAATTAATAAAATTACTATTATATGAATTATTGTTAAGATTACTTAATTTAATTGCTAAACCATTAAGTTGGAATCTTAATATACTTTTTATACTAATTAAGTTATCCACCTCACCAATATACCGTAATATATAAGAATAATCAAACTACATCAACAAAATGTCAGTATCAAGCTGATGCTTCAAATCCAACATGATGTTTTTTAGAAAAATGAAGTTTTTTAATTCGAATTATTGATACAATAATAAAAATAGTTCCAATAATTACGTGTAAACCATGAAATCCTGTTCTTATAAAAAACGTTGAACCATAAATTGAATCTGAGATACAAAAAGGTGCTTCTATATACTCATATATTTGAAGTAATGTAAAGTATACTCCTAATGAAACTGTTAAAATTATAGAATTAATTGATTGATTATAATTTTTATTTAATAATGAATTATGAGCTCAAGTTAATGAAACTCCTGATGATAGTAAAATTATTGTATTTAATAAAGGGATATTTATTGAATTAAATGGTTTAATACCTATAGGAGGTCAAATTAACCCAACTTCAACTGTAGGTGATAAACTACTATGAAAAAAAGCTCAAAAAAATGATAAAAAAAATAAGACTTCAGACAAAATAAATAATATTATTCCTAATTTTATTCTTAATTCTACATTATTAGTATGAAGTCCTTGGAAGGTTGATTCACGAGTGATATCTCGTCATCATTGAAATATAGTTATTAGAATAATAACTATTCCTACAGATATTATAATAATATTAATATTACGAAATCATATTAATATTCCTGTTACTAGAGTTAAAATTCCTACAGAACCTGAAATAGGTCAGGGACTGTTATCAACTAAATGATATGGGTGGTTATTCATTTAAATTTCATTAGAATATAAAGTTGTTAGTGTTATAAAAACATATGATTGAATAAAAGAAACTGCCAATTCAAAAATTATTAATGTTATTAGTATAATTATAATAATAATTATAAAAAAAACACTAAAGGAAGTTCCACCTAGTAATCTTATAAGTAAATGACCTGTAATTATATTAGCCGTAAGTCGAACAGATAAAGACCCTGGTCGAATTAAATTTCTTACAGTTTCAATTAAAACTATAAAAGGTATTAATATAAACGGAGTTCTAGATGGAACTAGATGACAAAACATAGTATTAGTTTTTTTTGCTCAACCGTAAATAAAAAATGATAACCATATAGGTAGAGCTATTCTTAAAGAGAAGGTTAAATGGGAAGTAGATGTAAAAATATACGGAACTAATCCCATAGAATTATTAAACAAAATAAAAAAAAATATAGATAGTATTAAAATTGAGGTTCCTTTATGATTTATTGTTAATTTTATTTCATCAAAGAGATTAATTATTATTTTATTATAAATTAATATAATTTTATTTGGTAAAATTCAAAAATTATATGGAATTATAATTATAAAAATTATTGTACTAATTCAATTAAGAGATAAATTTCCTGTACATGGATCAAATACTGAAAATAAATTTGTTATCATTTTCAAAATTTATTATAAAAATTTAAGTTTTTCTTATTTGTCTTAAATGAAATTAAATTAAAATAAAAAATAACATTGACTAATATATATGCTATCAAAAAAAAAAATATTATTGTTAATCACCATAGGGGAGATATTTGAGGCAAAAAGAAACACCTAATAAGGTTTTTTTAAATTGACAAATTAATGTTTTATAAACTAGATTCTTTCATTAAGAATAATCGTTAATTATTATAATTTGATTTAAGAGATCAATGCTTACTTTAAGCAACTTAATGTTAAAAATTATTTAATCAATTAAAAAAATAATTTAAATTAACTCTTTCTATTATGATTGGTATAAACCTATGATTTGAACCACAAATTTCTGAACATTGACCATAAAAAATACCTGGACGTATTATTAAAATTGTACCTTGATTAATACGTCCAGGTGTAGCATCAATTTTAATACCAATTGATGGAATAGTTCAAGAATGAATTACATCAGTTGATGTGACTAAAATGCGAATTTGAATATTAAATGGTAAAACAATTTGGTTATCTACTTCAAGTAAACGAAATTCTGAATTTTCAAGATCTACTAATGATTTTATGTATGAATCAAATTCAATTTTTTTAAAATCTGAATATTCATAAGATCAAAATCATTGATGACCAATAGATTTGATTGTAACTATAGGATTATTAATTTCTTCTAGTAAATACAAAATTTTTAAAGAAGGTATAGCAATAAACACTAATATGATCGCTGGTATTATAGTTCAAATTAATTCGATTAATTGTCCTTCAAGTAAAAATCGATTTAAAAATTTGTTTATAAAAATATATGAAATTATATAACCAACTGAAATAGTAATTATTAAAATAACTATTATAGTATGATCATGAAATATAATTAATTGTTCTATGATTGGGGATACTGAATCTTGTATTAAAATATTATTTCAAGTTGCTATTTCTAAAAAAATAAAATTATTTATATATGAATCTTAAATTCATTGCACTAATCTGCCATATTAGAATCTTTCAATTAAAAGTGGTAATTCAGAATAAGAGTGTTCTATAGGAGGAAGTGTTTGTAATCATTCAATAGATGATTTATTTCTTATTGAAAATAAAATTGTTCGTCTTGAAATTATTCTCTCTCATAGAATAAAAATTATGATTATAATTCTAATTATAGAAATTAACCTTCCAATAGAAGAAAATACATTTCAAGATATGTATATATCTGGATAATCCGTATACCGTCGAGGTATACCTCTTAAACCTAAAAAATGCTGAGGAAAAAAAGTTATATTTACCCCAACAAATATTATGTAAAATTGAATTTTTAATCATTTAGGATTTATTGTTAACCCAGTAAATAAAGAATATCATTGAATAAATCCAGCCATAATAGCAAAAACAGCTCCTATTGAAAGCACATAATGGAAATGAGCTACTACATAATAAGTATCATGTAAAATTACATCAATGGATGAATTTGATAAAATAATTCCTGTTAAACCACCAATAGTAAATAAAAATACAAATCCTGATGATCATAATATTGAAATTGAAACTTTTAAAGAAACACCATTTATAGTAGCCATTCAGCTAAAAATTTTAATTCCTGTTGGAATTGCAATAATTATAGTAGCTGAAGTAAAATAAGCGCGAGTATCAACATCTATTCCTACAGTAAATATATGATGGGCTCAAACTACAAATCCTAATAATCCAATTGATAATATAGCATATACTATACCAATATAACCAAAAGATTCATTTTTTCCTCTTTCAGTTGAAATAATATGAGAAATTAACCCAAATCCTGGAAGGATTAAAATATAAACTTCTGGATGGCCAAAAAATCAAAATAAATGTTGATATAAAATTGGATCTCCTCCACCTGCAGGATCAAAGAATGATGTATTAATATTTCGATCAGTTAAAAGTATTGTAATTGCACCAGCTAATACCGGTAATGAAAGTAGTAATAAAATAGCTGTAATAAATACAGATCATACAAATAAAGGAGTTCGATCTATACTTATACCATAACTTCGTATATTAATAACAGTTGTAATAAAATTTACTGCGCCTAAAATAGATGAAATACCAGCCAAATGTAAAGAAAAAATTGCTATATCAACTCTTGCCCTAGAATGAGCAATATTTGAAGATAATGGAGGATACACTGTTCAACCAGTACCAACCCCTGTTTCTACTAAAGAACTTGTTATTAATAATGTCAATGAAGGAGGTAATAGTCAAAATCTTATATTATTTAATCGAGGAAAGGCTATATCAGGTGCACCAATTATTAAAGGTAATAATCAATTACCAAAACCACCAATTATAATTGGTATAACTATAAAAAAAATCATTACAAATGCATGTGAAGTTACAATAGTATTATAAAATTGATCATTTATTAAAAATCCTCCTGGTTGAGCAAGTTCAATACGAATAATTACTCTTATTATTATACCCAAAATTCCTGATCAAATTCCCAATAAAAAATATAAAGTTCCAATATCCTTATGATTTGTAGAAAAAAATCATTTATTCATTAAGATGGCTGAAACTTAAGCAATAAATTGTAAATTTATTAATGAATAAAATTCTCTTAATAATCTTTTAGTTTAATAAAAACATTAAATTGCAAATTTAATAATGAATAATTTCTAAGATTTACTCAGAGCATTTTTAACTTTGAAGGTTAATAGTTTAATTAACTTAAAATCTTAAAAAATAGGTTTAACAAAAATTAATGTAGGAAACAAAAATAAATTAAGGATTATCATCCAAAAAGATAAATTATTGCTATTATATAAATTTCATTTTAAAATTAATGAATTAATTAAAAAAGAAGTATAAATAGTTCGAATATAATAAAATATTACTAATAATGATGTTATAATTATGGTTAATAAAACAATTAAATTCAACTTTATCATTACAAACTCAATTAATATTAATTTAGACACAAACCCTAATATAGGGGGTATACCTCCTATTGAAAGCAAAGAAATCCATAATCTAATTTTTAATTTAATATTAAATCTATTAATCATCAATTGATTTAAATAATTAATTTTTATTAAATTAATTATTTTAACTAAAATAAATAAGGTAATTAAATAAATCATTAAATATAAGAACCAAACAGAATTAAATTCTAATGATGAAAGGATAAATCCTATATTAAAAATTGAAGAGTAAGCTAATAATTTTCGAAACGAATTCTGATTTAACCCAAATAATGATCCAATAATTAATGTTATTAAAATATACATATTTAAGTTGTAATTTAAATATGAAATTAACATAATAGAGGGAATCTTAATAAAAGTAAATAAAATTAATATTAATTCATACCTTAAACCTTCAATAATTCTTAAAACCCAAACATGTAATGGTGCAACTCCTATTTTTAATATTAATGAGAAAATTAAAATAAATTCAAAGTTTAAAATTTCTAAAATTATCATCATTAAAGATAACATTAAAATTGAAGACCTTACACCTTGAATAATAAAATATTTTATTGAAGATTCTGATCCTACTATTCTATTGTCAATCAATGGAATAAAAGATATTAATCTGATTTCTAACCCAACTCAAACCATTATTCAATTATTTGATGAAACAGAAAAAGCAATTCCAGTTATTATAAAAAACAAAAAAAGTATTAAAGTCAAATTAAAAAATATTAGAAAAAAGAATAACAATTCTATACCTAGGGTATGAACCTAATAGCTTAATTTAGCTTATCTTTCTTATAAAATAGTGTAAAAGGCACGTTAAATTTTGATTTTAAAAGACAAGTTTAATTCTTGATTTTATAATCTGATAAGAGTAACTTTTTTTACATTATATATTCTATCAAAATATTCCTTTAATCAGGCATCTTATA